GAAAAACAAAAAAAAAAAAATTGATAAAAAAGAAGAAGAACAATCAAAAATAGAAGAAAAAAGACGGATAGAAATTGCAGAAACTTGGGATAGCTTCCTATTTGCTCAAATAATAAGAGGTTCTCTCTTAGTAACTCAATCTATTCTTAGAAAATATATTATATTACCTTTATTGATAATAATTAAAAATAGCGTGCGTATGTTATTATTTCAATTTCCCGAGTGGTCCGAGGATTTAAAAGATTGGAAACGTGAAATGCATATTAAATGCACTTATAATGGGGTTCAACTATCCGAAACAGAATTTCCAAAAAACTGGTTAACGGATGGTATTCAGATAAAAATCCTATTTCCTTTTTATCTTAAACCTTGGCATAAATCTAAATTTCAAGCATCTCAGAAGGTTCGACTAAAAAAAACAAAAGACAAAGGAGAAAAAAATGATTTTTGTTTCTTAACAGTTTGGGGAATGGAAACCGAACTACCATTTGGTTCTGCGCAAAAAAAGCCTTCTTTTGTTGAACCTATTTCTAAAGAATTAAAAAAAAGAATCAAAAAATTCAAAACTAAGCCTTTTCTGGTTTTAAGGATTTTCAAAAAAAGAGCAACAATTTTACTAAAAGTCACAAAAGAAATGAAAAACTGGACTCTCAAAAACTTTCTTTTTATAAAAGGAAAAATCAAAGACCTTTCAAAACAAAACCTAATTCCATTATTTGGCCCGAGCGAAATATATGAATTAAATGAAACGAAAAAAGATTCAATAATAAGTAATCAGATTATTCATCAACTATCTGTTCAAAATAAATCCATGGAGTGGACAAATTCTTCACTCAGCGAAAAAAAAAAAAAAAATTTGATTGATAGAATAAAGACAATCAGAAATAAAATAGACGAAATTTCAAAAGAAAAACAAAACCTAACGAATAGTTGTACCAAACTGCGTTATGATTCTAAAATAATTGAGTCATCAAAAAAAATTTGGCAGACATTCAAAAGAAAAAATACCCGATTAATTCGTAAATCCATTTTTTTTATAAAATTTTGCATCGAACAGCTGTCTATAGCTATTTTTCTTGGTATCATTAATATTCAAAGAATTACTACACAACTTTTTTTTGAATCAACAAAAATAATTCTTGATAAATATATTTACAAGAATGACGAAATTGGAGAAAAAAAAAATAAAAAAAATACCATTTATTTTATTTCGACTATAAAAAATTTAATATCCAATAAAAAAAAAATTAGTTATGACCTATGCTCTTTATCACAAGCATATGTATTTTACAAATTATCACAAATTAAAATTAGTAACTTTTCTAAATTAAAGGCTGTTCTTGAATATAACATATGTATAACATCCTTTTTTGTTAAGAATCAAATAAAGGTTTTTTTTCAAGAACAAGGAATCTTTCAGTATGAATTGAAAAATAAAACCTTTTTGAATTCCGAAGTAAATCAATGGAAAAACTGGTTACGAAGTCATTATCAATACAATTTACCTCAGATTGCATGGGCTAGATTAGTAACCGAAAAATGGAAAAAGAAAATAACTCAAGATTCTCTAGTTCTAAATCCAAGTTTAACCAAAGAGGATTCATATGAAAAAAAAATTGTTGATAATTACAAAAAACAAAATTTTTTTGAGGCCAACTCGTTAGTAACTCCAAAACATAATTTAAAAAAAGATTCTATATATAATATTTTTTGCTATAAATCGATTCATTGTACAGAAAAAAATGTTGACATGTCTATAAGCATTGCTCTAGATAATTGTTTAGTCTCTTCTTTTCTAGAAAAATATAATATTCGGGGTATAGGGGAAATTCAGTATAGAAAATATTTGGATTGGAGAATTCTTAACTTTTGGTTTACAAAAAAAGTAAATATTGAGCCCTGGGTTGATACCAAGAGTAAACAAAAATATATTAATACTAAAGTTCAGAATTATCAAAGAATTGATAAAATAACTAAGACGGGTCTTGCTAATCAAAAAAGAAATTTTTTTGATTGGATGGGAATGAATGAAGAAATACTAAATCATCGTATAACAAATTTTGAATTTGTTTTCTTTCCCGAATTTGTCTTATTTTCTAGTACATATAAAATGAAACCGTGGGTCATACCAATCAAATTACTTCTTTTAAATTTTAATGAAAACATAAATGTTAATAAAAAGATCACTCGAAAGAAAAAAGGTTTTATACAATCAAATGAAAAAAAATCCCGTCGATTTTATAATCTGAATAAAGACGAAAAAGAATCGACCGGTCAAGTAGAGTTTGAATCAGATAAAGAACAACAAAGAAATTCCGAATCAGCTCTATCAAACCAAGAAAAAAATATTGAAGAAAATTATGCAGAATCAACAATAAAAAAACGTAAAAATAAAAAACAATACAAAAGCAATACAGAAGCGGAACTTGATTTATTTCTCACAAGATATTCGCGTTTTCAATTGCGATGGAATTGTTTTTTTAATCAAAAAATTCTCGATAATGTAAAAGTATACTGTCTCTTGGTTAGACTAAAAAATCCAAACGAAATAGCGATCTCTTCTATTGAAAGAGGAGAGATGAGCCTAGACATTCTAATGATTGAGAAAAATTTCACTTTTGCAAAATTAATGAAAAAAGGAATATTGATTATTGAACCTGTCCGTTTGTCTGTACAAAACGATGGACAACTTATTATATATAGAACCATAGGTATTTCATTGGTTCATAAAAATAAAAATAAAGACAAAATAAGTAAAAGATACAAAAAAAAAAGCTATATTGATAAAAAAAAAATTGATAAATCCATTACAAAATATCAAAACAAAACTGTAAATAGAAAAAAAAATAATTATGATTTCTTTGTCCCTGAAAATATTCTATCCCCTAAACGACGTAGAGAATTTCGAATTTTAATTTGTTTCAACTTTAAAAAAAAAACTGCGAGGGATAGAAATTCAAGATTTGATAAGAATATTCAAAACTTGCCCACAGTTTTGCATAAAAAGAAAGATCTTGATAAGGATAAAAAAAACCTAATTAATTTAAAATCCTTTCTTTGGCCCAATTTTAGATTAGAAGATTTAGCTTGTATGAATCGCTATTGGTTTAATACTACTAACGGAAATCATTTCAGTATGATAAGAATACACATGTATACGCGATTTCCAATTCATTAATGATGGATCCTTTTTACTATAATATATAATATATAAGTTACGGTATATGAAAATAACTATATGCACAAATATGAGGGATTGTTTTAAATTCAATCTTTATCTTTATACATGAGATTTATTTAATCAATGACATAGATACCAATCAGAGCAGATCCATAAATAAATTAACAGAATCCTCCTTTTTGAGATCTAAATTTAGATTTTTTTTATAAAATGAAGAATTAAGAAGTTGATAATAAAATTCTGATCCTTGTACAAAAAAACTACCATTATTATTACTGATCAGTAAAATTCATATCTTTCAATTCATATTAAAAAGGGAAGGATTTCTTTTTATGATAAAAAATGCATTCATTTCATTTCAAGAACAAAAAGAAGAAAGCAGGGGATCTGTTGAATTTCAAGTATTCAGTTTCACTAATAAGATACGAAGACTTACTTCACATTTGGAATTGCACAGAAAAGATTATTTATCTCAGAGGGGTCTACGAAAAATTCTGGGAAAACGTCAACGACTGCTGGCTTATTTGTCAAAAAAAAATAGAGTACGTTATAAAGAATTAATTAATCAGTTGAATATTCGGGAATTAAAAACTCGTTAAATTCAAAAATTGTGAATTAGTGAATTTTTGAGATCTTGAATTTTTTGATAAACTTCTTTTTCAGCAATCTAATTCATGCCAGAACGAATCAAGGAAAAACTTATGAAGAGACCAGTTACAGGAAAAGATCTTATGATAGTCAATATGGGACCTCACCACCCATCCATGCATGGTGTTCTTCGCTTAATTGTTACTCTAGATGGTGAGGATGTTGTTGACTGTGAACCCATATTGGGTTATTTACACAGAGGAATGGAAAAAATTGCAGAAAACCGAGCAATTATACAATATTTACCTTATGTAACGCGATGGGATTATTTAGCTACTATGTTTACAGAAGCAATAACAGTAAATGGACCAGAACAATTGGGAAATATTCAAGTTCCTAAAAGGGCCAGCTATATCAGAGTCATTATGCTGGAATTGAGTCGTATAGCTTCTCATCTGTTATGGCTGGGCCCTTTTATGGCAGATATTGGTGCACAGACTCCCTTTTTCTATATTTTCAGAGAACGAGAATTTATATATGATCTATTCGAAGCTGCCACCGGTATGAGAATGATGCATAATTTTTTTCGTATTGGAGGAATAGCGGCTGATTTACCTTATGGGTGGATAGATAAATGCTTGGATTTTTGTGATTATTTTTTAACAGAGGTTGTTGAATATCAAAAACTCATTACACGAAATCCTATTTTTTTAGAACGGGTTGAAGGAGTTGGGATTATTGGTGGGGAAGAAGCAATAAATTGGGGTTTATCCGGACCAATGCTACGCGCATCCGGAATACCATGGGATCTTCGTAAAGTTGATCGTTATGAGTCTTACGATGAATTTGAATGGGAAATTCAGTGGCAAAAACAAGGAGATTCATTAGCTCGTTATTTAGTACGACTTAGCGAAATGACAGAATCCATAAAAATTATTCAACAGGCTCTAGAAGGACTTCCAGGAGGTCCCTATGAGAATTTAGAAAGCAGGGGCTTTGAGAGAAAAAGGAATCCAGAATGGAATGATTTTGAATATCGATTCATTAGTAAAAAACCTTCTCCTACTTTTGAATTATCGAAACAAGAACTTTATGTAAGAGTTGAAGCTCCAAAAGGGGAGTTGGGAATTTTTCTCATAGGAGATCAAAGCGGTTTTCCTTGGAGATGGAAAATCCGACCACCGGGTTTTATTAATTTGCAAATTCTTCCTGAACTAGTTAAAAGAATGAAATTGGCTGATATTATGACGATACTCGGTAGCATAGATATAATTATGGGAGAAGTTGATCGTTAAAATGATAATGTATGCAACAGCAGTCCAAACTATAAATTCGTTTGTTAGATTGGAATCTTTAAAAGAGGTCTATGGACTCATATGGATATTTGTCCCTATATTTTCTCTTGTATTGGGAATCATAACAGGTGTACTAGTAATTGTGTGGTTAGAAAGAGAAATATCTGCAGGGATCCAACAACGTATTGGACCTGAATACGCCGGCCCGTTGGGAATTCTTCAAGCTCTAGCCGACGGGACAAAACTACTTTTCAAAGAAAATCTTCGTCCATCTAGAGGAAATACTCCTTTATTTAGTATTGGACCATCTATAGCAGTTATCTCAATTTTACTAAGTTATTCAGTAATTCCCTTTAGCAATCACCTTGTTTTAGCGGATCTCAATATCGGTATTTTTTTATGGATTGCTATCTCAAGTATTGCTCCTATTGGACTTCTTATGTCAGGATATGGATCCAATAATAAATATTCTTTTTTAGGTGGTCTGCGAGCTGCTGCCCAATCGATTAGTTATGAAATACCATTAACTCTATGTGTTTTATCAATATCTCTACGTGCGATTCGTTGAAACAGAAACGTTTATTTTGACTATTCCGTTTCTTCTAGACGAATAAGTTAAAAAACAGAATATATAGATATATTTATCTTTCCGATTAATCTTAATAAAAGGAATTTGATAGTTATATATGAGTGAAAAAAAACTGCTCAGAAATTAGCAGTAAAAAGAAAAATTGAGTCTCATTTCCTATGTACAAAGGTTAAACGGAAATAAACATAATCGTAAGAATTACATTACCCCAAGGTTGGTTGATTAGTCATCCTGGCTTGAAGCGGGTTAAATTTATTAACCGGATGCCGTTTTCACTATCCGTTATATAGATTAACATATATGTGTTAAAAAGTGAGCGGCAATTAGGTAAAAGTGAGTGGATGGTTAGAAACACCAAAATACACAAAGAATTTGTAATAGAGATTAACCAAATTGAAAAGGATATTTATGCATAACATAAGATACTAAAAAAAAGAAGGTTAATTGGGGCTTGAAATTAGTAGAAATGATCAGACAGACTCCCCAAGATTCCGATTCAGAGTATGCTCCTATCCACCGACAAATGTAATGACTATCAGAAACGAAATAATCCTTTATTTTTTATAAGTCCACCAATTTTTTTCTAAAAAAGAAAGAAGAATAGGAACGAAACACGTATCTTTTTTTTTCATATATTTCGAAAATTAAATAGAATTTCTCTCATGAATAATAAACTAATAGGATGTCTAATTCTTTTTCGTAATCGAAAACCACCATGGGCTAAAATACCTATTTTTATTTTTACAATTTTACAAGGAGTATTTTATTAAAGGGTTAAGTTATTACTCAACAAATAGAAATTAAAATTTGTAAAGGATGAGATGAATTCCGAAGCGCTTTTTTTATTCTTAGGATTTGAGCAGACAGAATTCCATTGGTATAATTCGGGACCCCAGATATATTTAATCCATCTAAATTAAGACTAATCTGGTCCTTAGATTTATTTAAGGCCCCCGAGGAGCCGTATGAGGCGAAAACCTCATGTACGGTTCTGTAATAGCGGTGAAAATAGTAATGTTATCGCCGACTAGGATTATCTAACAGTTTAAGTACAGTTGATATAGTTGAGGCACAATCAAAATATGGTTTTTGGGGATGGAATTTGTGGCGTCAACCTATAGGTTTTATCATTTTTCTAATTTCTTCCCTAGCAGAATGCGAGAGGTTACCGTTTGATTTACCAGAAGCGGAAGAAGAATTAATAGCAGGTTATCAAACTGAATATTCAGGTATCAAATTTGGTTTATTTTACGTTGCTTCTTATCTAAATCTATTAATTTCCTCATTATTTGTAACAGTTCTATACTTAGGCGGTTGGAATATTTCTATTCCGTATATATCTATTCTGGAGCTATTTCAAAGGGATCAAATTTTTGGAACAACAATTGGTATCTTTATTACATTAGCTAAAACTTATTTGTTCTTGTTCATTTCTATCGCAACAAGATGGACTTTACCTAGGCTAAGAATGGATCAACTATTAAATCTTGGATGGAAATTTCTTTTACCTATTTCCCTTGGTAATCTATTATTAACAACTTCTTTCCAACTCTTTTCACTCTAAATTGAAAATGAATCCAACATATTCATTATTTGTTTTAAACAAGAGAAAGAAACAAAGATAAAATTATTCAGAGATAATTACAATATGCTTCCTATGATAACCGGGTTCATGAATTATGGTCAACAAACCCTACGAGCTGCAAGGTATATTGGTCAAGGTTTCATGATTACCTTATCCCACACAAATCGTTTACCTGTAACTATTCAATATCCCTATGAAAAATTAATAACATCGGAACGTTTCCGCGGTCGAATCCATTTTGAATTTGATAAATGCATTGCTTGTGAAGTATGTGTTCGAGTATGTCCTATAGATTTGCCTGTTGTTGATTGGAAATTGGAAACTAATATTCGAAAAAAACGATTGCTTAATTACAGTATTGATTTTGGAATTTGTATATTTTGTGGCAATTGTGTTGAGTATTGTCCAACAAATTGTTTGTCAATGACTGAAGAATATGAATTTTCAACGTATGATCGTCACGAATTGAATTATAATCAAATAGCTTTGGGTCGTTTACCAATGTCAGTAATTGACGATTACACTATTCGAACAATTTTGAATTCCCCTCAAACAAAAAATGGGGAAAACCCATTAATTTGATTAAAATGATTAAAAAAAGAATTCAAAACTGTTGAATTATATTATATAAAGAATTTCATTAAAAACGTGTATTGTATTTATATAATAATATTAAGTATTAAGGCGCATTCTTTTAATTTTAATATAATATAGTCGTAATTACTTTCTTGAAATAGATAGGTTGAAAAAAACCTTTAGAATAAAAAAAGAGAAACTGTCTAATAATTGTATCTACATCAATTCATATCCATTAGATTCTAATTTCACTCTATTAGAAACATATTAAATAGAAACATATTCAAAAAAAATTTCCTGGTTAAATTAATAAGGTCATGAAAAGGATTTCGATTTTTTTCTTATTTTAATAATATAATGGATTTGCCTGGACCAATACATGATTTTCTTTTAGTTTTTCTGGGATCCGGTCTTTTAGTAGGAGGTCTGGGAGTGGTATTACTTCCCAACCCAATATTTTCAGCCTTTTCCTTAGGATTTGTTCTTGTTTGTATATCTTTATTATATATTCTATCAAATTCCCATTTTGTAGCTGCTGCACAACTCCTTATTTACGTGGGGGCCATAAATGTTTTAATCATATTTGCTGTGATGTTCATGAATGATTCAGAATATTCCACAGATTTCAATCTGTGGACCGTTGGGAATGGGATTACTTCGTTGGTTTGTACAACTATTCTTTGTTTATTAATGTCTACTATTCTCGATACGTCATGGTACGGGGTTATTTGGACTACAAGATTAAACCAGATTCTAGAGCAAGATTTAATAAGTAATAGTCAACAAATAGGAATTCATTTATCAACAGATTTTTTTCTGCCATTTGAACTCATTTCAATAATTCTTTTAGTTGCTTTGATCGGTGCAATTTCTGTGGCTCGTCAATAAAAAGTGTTCGAATTAGTAAAGACCAAAGAAAACTTTGTGTATGTTATGATTTTTTTCCGTTCATTCAATTAAATTTGATTGAATACTATTTCATATTTTCAATATCAATTTTTATATTTGATATATATTTGAAATTTTTTTTTACCTAATATTGTTTTTATTCGTACTTTTTTTGTTATATTCTAGTTGATGGAATCCGGGGAATTATTTTTCATATTTAAATGAATCAAAATTGATAAGGAGTTGCTGAATGATACTCGAACATGTACTTGTTTTGAGTGCCTATTTATTTTTGATTGGTCTTTATGGATTGATCACGAGTCGAAATATGGTTAGGGCTCTTATGTGTCTTGAACTTATACTCAATGCAGTTAATATGAATTTCGTAACATTTTCTGATTTTTTTGATAATTCCGAACTAAAAGGGGATATTTTCTGCATTTTTGTTATAGCAATTGCAGCCGCGGAAGCAGCTATTGGATTAGCTATAGTCTCGTCAATTTATCGTAACAGAAAATCAACTCGCATAAACCAATCGACCTTATTAAATAAGTAGCATAAATAAAAAAATTATAGATTGAAATTTGCATATATGATAGGTTATGAGCTACTAGATTATATTTGTAAAAATGTAAGAAATCAAAGTATTTTAGCCCCATTTTTTATCAATTGAGCCAGAATTCATTACAAAAATACAAAAATTCTATTAAAGGAAATCATTGCTTCATCTAGTATTTTAATATATAAGTCAGTTAGAAGTTTACTAGATTGAAAATTTATGACATTCAAAAAACTATCGATCCTATGTCACATTCAGTAAAAATTTATGATACCTGTATAGGATGTACTCAATGTGTTCGAGCATGCCCTACAGACGTATTAGAAATGATACCTTGGGATGGATGTAAAGCTAAGCAAATAGCTTCCGCTCCAAGAACCGAGGACTGTGTTGGTTGTAAGAGATGTGAATCCGCCTGTCCAACAGATTTTTTGAGCGTTCGAGTTTATTTATGGCATGAAACAACTCGAAGTATGGGTCTAGCTTATTGATACGTTACCGAAAACCTCATTTGAATAAATTTGGAATACATTTTATTTTTTTTTATTGACAAGTACTCGTACTCAAAAAAGTTCAATTATATTTTTTTATTTATATATTTTTTTTGAGTACGCGTTCTTTGGACCTGGTGTATCTTGTCTTTACCACGAATGATTTTCCTTGGTTAACAATAATTGTTGTTTTTCCAATATCTGCTGGTTCATTAATGTTATTTCTCCCACATAGGGGAAATAAAGTCAATAAATGGTATACTATATCCATTTGTATCTTAGAACTTCTTCTAACGACCTACGCTTTTTGTTATAATTTTAAAATGGACGATCCATTAATTCAACTGTCCGAAGATTATAAATGGATCAATTTTTGTGATTTTTACTGGAGAATGGGAATAGATGGCCTTTCTATAGGAACGATTTTACTGACGGGATTTATTACTACTTTAGCCACTTTAGCGGCTTTTCCAGTTACTCGGGATTCCCGATTATTCCATTTCCTGATGTTAGCAATGTACAGTGGTCAAATAGGATCATTTTCTTCTCGGGATCTTCTCCTTTTTTTCATCATGTGGGAATTAGAATTAATTCCCGTTTATCATCTTTTATCCATGTGGGGTGGAAAGAAACGTCTGTATTCAGCTACAAAATTTATTTTATATACGGCAGGAAGTTCTATTTTTTTATTAATAGGAGTTTTAGGTATAAGTTTATATGGTTCGAACGAACCAACATTAAATTTAGAACTCTTAGCTAATCAATCCTATCCTGTCACACTCGAAATACTATTTTATATTGGATTTCTTATTGCTTTTGCCGTCAAATCACCGATTATACCTTTACATACTTGGTTACCTGACACCCACGGTGAGGCACATTACAGTACTTGTATGCTTCTCGCTGGAATCTTATTAAAAATGGGAGCATATGGGTTGGTTCGAATCAATATGGAATTATTACCCCACGCTCATTCTATGTTTTCTCCTTGGTTGATGGTAGTCGGTACAATCCAAATAATTTATGCAGCTTCAACATCTCCCGGTCAACGTAATTTAAAAAAGAGAATAGCCTATTCTTCGGTATCTCATATGGGTTTTATAATTATAGGTATTAGTTCTATAACGGATCCTGGACTTAATGGAGCTATTTTACAAATAATTTCTCATGGATTTATTGGCGCTGCACTTTTTTTCTTGGCAGGGACGAGTTATGATAGAATTAGACTTGTTTATCTTGATGAAATGGGTGGAATGGCTATCTCCATTCCAAAAATATTTACAATGTTCACTATCTTATCGATGGCTTCCCTTGCATTGCCAGGCATGAGTGGTTTTGTTGCAGAATTAATCGTTTTTTTTGGAATAATTACCAGCCAAAAATATTTTGTAATTTCAAAAATTTTCATTATTTTTGTAATGGCAATTGGAATGATATTAACTCCTATATATTTATTATCTATGTCACGTCAAATGTTCTATGGATACAAGTTAATTAATGTCAAAAACTTTTCTTTTTTTGATTCTGGACCCCGAGAGTTATTTCTTTCAATCTCTATTCTTCTACCCATAATTGGTATTGGTATTTATCCTGATTTTGTGCTCTCATTAGCAAGTGACAAGGTCGAATCCATTTTATCTAATTATTTTTATGGATAGTTTTCAGGAAATCAAAAAAAGCATTAAAGTGAATTGTAATCAGAAGTCTTTGGTCTTTGTATTGTGAGAACCTTTTGAATCATTGTACTACTTGATTCAAAAGGTTCTTGATGATTTACTACTAAAATTAACTAAGATTTCTTAACTTATATGAAGTTAGATATAGATACTATTTTTTTTTATTTAGATTGGGATTCCTTTTTGTTTGTTACTGTTTTAGTTAATTCGATGTAAATGAACCATAACTATGTAAACCGATTCCTAAAAGAATGACGCCAAAATAGCATATCCAAATTAAAAGAAAACCTATTGAAGCCACAATTGCAGAATTTATACCCCTAACATTCCTATTTGTTTTAATATGTAAATAAATTGCGAATATAGTCCAAGTAATAAATGCCCAAGTTTCTTTTGGATCCCAGTTCCAATATGAACCCCATGTTTCATTAGCCCAGACAGCTCCTGAAAGAATGCCGACGGTTAAAAAGATAAATCCAAGACTAATAATACGAAAACTCCAATAATCTAATTGTTGAATCAGTTGATACCTATAATAATTTTTAGAAAAACTAAAAGTAATGTTTTGTTGTAGTAAAATAGAATTTCTTTCATTTATGTAGTAAAGTACATCAAAAGAAAATAATTCATTTAATAAAAAATTTTTTTTTATATTCTTTTTCCAAAAAGTGGGTCCGACTTTGCGAAATGTAATCACTAGAAGAGCTATTGATAATAATGATCCGCATAACAGAGCGCCATAGCCTAATATCATTAGACTTACGTGCATCATTAACCACTGGGACTGGAGAGCTGGTACTAATATTGCAGACTGAGGCATTTTGTTTAAAAGACCTGAAGTAGCAAAACCCTGAATAAAAATAGCACTTGGCGCAGTTATTGCGTTTAAGTGATTTTGTTGTTTTTTATTAAAATAGGAAACCATATGAATAATTGAAAAAGCCCATGAAAGAAAAATTAATGATTCATATAAATTACTTAATGGAAAATGTCCTGAATAAATCCAACGAGTGAATAATAATCCTGTTATACCAAAAAACGTAATTATGATTCCTTTATCTAATGAATCAAAAAATCCTATGATTTCATCTAAATTAACTAATAAAGTTAAAAAATAAATTGTCAGTACAATTGAAACGACCGAAAACGAAATATGAGTTAATATATGCTCTAAAATTGAAAAAATCATAAAAATTTTGTTAAAAATTAATAAATTAATACTAGGTTTTACCCGATTTTATAAAAAAAAGTCGGGTATTATTTTGATTATAAAACTTATAATATCTCTTTTATAAGATCTTATGCCGCTACTCGGACTCGAACCGAGATGCTCTAGCACTGCTTCCTAAGAGCAGCGTGTCTACCAATTTCACCATAGCGGCAACTTGTTCAAAACAATATTAACAAGTTTTTATTCAATCGTCGAGATTAAAATTGAAATAAAGAAGCCAATTGACTCAAATTGCCAATTGATTTAATCAAAAAAAACTTTTTTTAATAGGTATTGGGTTTTTAATTCAATTAAGATCTTTTTTTTTTTTTTATCTGAGTTAGTTAAAATTATTTAAATTCACTTTTTGCCCTTTATATTTTTTCTAGAATACAATGAAAAATGTACCTAAATTCAAGGAGTGGGAACTTAAACCCAAAGACAAAACTCTAAATGCTCTTTATCGTTTTTTTTTTCATTTATATTATAAAAAAAAGCATAAATTCTATTTTTTAGTTCCATTAAAAAAAAATACTTTTTCGAAAAATTAAAACTTCTTCAAAATCCTTAGAAATTTAAAATAAAAGCAGATTTTCCTCATTACTCAAGAGAAATAAAAAAATAGAATTATCAAAATATTTTTTTTGATGCATCTTTTTATATTGTATAATTTTTATATTGTATAAACAGTACAAACATAAAATTTTTTGATCACTTAAATTAATTAATTTTAAAGAACCTATTGATTTCGCTTAAAGATCTTTTATTTCCTCATTAAGAATTAAGAGGAAATAAAAGATCTTTATTTTTTATTGCATCAAGGTAGTGATGGGGAAAATAAGAATCCCCTTTTTGGAACTAAAAAAAAATGTGAACCTTTCGTTTTTATCTATATATTGTCCTTTTTTCTTCTTTTGGTTCCTATTTTTTTTTATATGTATTTTAAAAAATTGGTTTTTAAGTTAGGCTAATTCTAATTATTAGAGTGTTTTTTATTTATTTTGTTGTACAAAAAAACTTTTTGAATTACCTGTAGAAAGTGATTTCCCTAACGAAAAAGCTTTCAACGATGTCCAATATCCCTTCCTTTTCCAAATGTTTTTACGAATACGCTTTTTAGAGATCGAAGTACGTTTTTTTGGAACTGCCATTCAAAAATGAAAAAAAAATTCAGTGGTATAATTGGATGTCAAAGACATTTATTATTCTATTTTTTCGTACTCCATATCGAGTTATTTTTTTCTTTCTAATTTTATTAGTTTATTATATATTATTTTCAAAACAAAAAAGACCTTCAAAAGTTTAAAACCCAACTGTTTTTTACTTTTTTTTTATAAAATTTGGTTATAAAATTTTTTGGTCTTTAACGTTTGAAATCCGTCGAGAGTCTCATTTAATTAATCTATACTGATAGATTATATTATCAAAAAAATTCTGAGATTTCTTCATATGATAGATCAAAAAAATATCGATTATAATAATCTTTCTTGAAAATAAAAAAAAGCTCACTTAGTGTACTGGAAGACAATCACTAAATTCCATAATGAAAATTCATTCCTTAATAATTCTAAATAATCAAACTCAAATAACTTTCTTTTAGGTAAAGTTTTTTTATTATTTTATTATATTTTTATTATATAATTAATATGTAAGTATTTTTTTGTCGTGTAAATCTTTGTTCTATTCTTAATATCTTTGTTCTATTCTTAATATATGTATATAAATTATTGTAATACGGAATTATAATGCACTTTTTCTGTATCTGCATAAAATCACAATTTTATTTAGTAGTAATAAAAAAAGACAAATAAATTTTTTTGACAGTAACTTAGTAATATTATTTAATCACTTCTAATTTTTTTTATTTGAATATATATTTCTTTTCAAAGATTTATGAAGGATTATACTAATTCGAAAAAATTGATATTTAGGTTTGAAATCGCGTGCTTTTTTATTGTCCCCTTTGAAAAAAATATATATATACAAACCAGTGAATAAGAAATAAGAAATTTAAGAATAAAATAAAACGGATTTTTTATTTTATGGACCATACATATCAATATTCATGGATCATCCCTTTCATTCCACTTCCAGTACCTATTTTACTAGGAGTTGGACTTCTCCTTTTTCCGACAGCAACAAAAAACCTTCGCCGTATGTGGACTTTTCTTAGTATTTTTTTGTTAAGTATAGTTATGATCTTTTCACTCTATCTATCTATTCAACAAATTTTTCTAAGTTGCATTCATCAAAATGTATGGTCTTGGACCATAAATAATGAATTTTCTTTTGAGTTCGGTTACTTTATCGATCCACTTACTTCTATTATGTCAATATTAATTACAACTGTTGGAATTTTGGT